CGAAATTCAGAAGCTGAAATTTCCCCTCGACCGTCAATAGGTTTAGCCAGGGCATTTATAACACGCCCCAAATAAGCTTCACTCACCGGTATCTGAGCAATTCTTCCTGTTGCCTTTACGGAGCTTCCCTCTTGTATCATTAAACCATCACCCATTAATACCACACCGACATTATTTGATTCCAAATTCAGAGCAATGCCTATTGTACCCTCTTCAAATTCGACTAATTCACCTGCCATTACTTCATCAAGACCATAAATGCGAGCAATGCCGTCGCCTACTTGAAGTACGGTACCAGTATTTACAATCTTTACTTCCCTATTATATTGCTCAATACGTTCGCGAATAATATTACTAATCTCGTCGGCTCGAATGGTTACCATGAGTATTTCTTAATTTTTGTTTTCAAAAAAAATAATGCCTTCAATAGAAGGACTAATCAGTTATTTCTTTTATCGCCCCAAACATGCCAAGATTAGCATTGATGGTACGTAAATGTAACTCGTTGGTCAAACAACTATTCAGAGTTCCTATAGCTCCTTGTAAGGCTTGCTGAAAAACCCGTTGTCGGACTTGATTAATCGTTCTTTGTTGTTCAAAATGAATGGTTTCATTTTTGTAATTTTCTAATTGTTCCAAAGTCTTATAAGTTGAATTAATCAAATTCCATTTTTCTCGTTCTATCTCAGAGTATCCATTCGTTCGAAACTGATCTGCTTCTATTTCTACTGTCCGTAAACGGGCCCGTGCTTTTTCCAACTGCTCAAAGGCCCCCTGGCGCAGTTCTTCTGAATTTCGAATAGTATCCAAAATCCGTTGTTTTCGATTATCTAATAAATCACTTAATGAAAGTAGATTATCTTTCCATTCATTGCAAAACTTCCATGATCCCTTCCCGAACCAAACATAAATCTTTCGATTCATTTGGCTCTCACGCTCAATTATTTCAATTACTTATGGGGAAAATCCCATATCTTTTTTGACTGAAATGAGCTTACCCTCCCTTCTCTATTCATAATTCCTATTCAAAAAGAAAAATATTGAAACTAATCCGAGACCGAAATATTCGGAGGACTCTTCTGACCAAACAAGTAATTGTCAGTAAAGTTGTTTTTTTTTTTCAAATCCAAAGAATTGACTTTAATACATAGGTTATCGACTTAGCATTGGATAAGAATGGGTGAAATACTCATTTTTCAAAAAAAAGGTCAAATCCTTTTTTCGACATGAGTGTTCTATACCGAAAAAAATTTCCAACTAGTCAGTTTGAGCCCATTTTTGGATTAATATAGTAGTAGAAAGAGTACCTTGCTGCGTCTAGACTTCAAACATTTTAGCTTTAACCATATTAACGGTCCCCCACTATTGTATTGGTTGAAAGAGAATCAAAGTATATTTCCCCATGAATCACGAACTGCTATAGTTCTTAAAGATGATTTTCAAATTATTTCAGAAGTAATTCGTGGGATCGTGCACCTTTTCTTTCCTAGTTAAAAACGAAAAAAAAAAACGCAGCTGGTTCAATTCAGCCTATTCTTGAAATAAACAACTCGCACACACCCCCTTTCCAAAAAAAATCAATACACCAAGGACTACGCTTAGATTTATTGGATTTGTTGCGAAAATATCGGTATTAAACCCGAAACTCCCGGCGGGTGGCCAGTGACCCAGGAAAACGAAAGAATCGGTTACATTTTTCATATGATCTCCTCTTTTCTTATAAACTATAGATAGACTAATTATCTATTTTTTTTTTTTTTTACCTATTCTATTTTTTTCTATTTCTATTAGAAATGCATTTTTTTTCAATTGGAAATCTCTACTAAGTATTGTTCTTATTAAAATTTCGTTTCAAATTCGCTATCAGGTAGCGTGTTAATAATATAGACTGTTCCAACATTCCCTTGAAAAAAAAAGAGGGGGTTCCATTGGACTAAGAAGAGGGAAGGAAGAAAGCGAATTAGTATACTAATTCCTCATCCTCAAATGAGTCCTTCCCGTGGTAGGTTATTGTCCAAATAAAAATAAATAAGTAATTTTAGGAATGAAATCTTGGTAGAATTCGAAAAAACAAGCAGCAAGTCCAAGGCAATAAAAAAAAAAAAATACGTTTGATTAAACAAAAGGATTCGCAAATAAAAGTGCTAAGGCTACAACTAATCCATAAATTGTTAAAGCTTCCATAAAAGCCAGACTAAGCAATAAAGTACCTCGTATTTTTCCCTCTGCCTCGGGTTGTCTTGCGATACCTTCTACAGCTTGCCCCGCGGCAGTACCTTGACCAACCCCAGGTCCAATAGAAGCAAGCCCAACAGCCAACCCAGCAGCAATAACGGAAGCGGCAGAAATCAATGGATTCATGATAAGTTCCTCGCACCAAAAAAAAAATGGTTAATGATACAATCAACCAATAAATTTCGAACTATTCATTCTTTTTCTTGATTTAATCTCTTTATTCAATTATTCAATATTGAATTCCCAGTTCCAAACGAAAAGGAGGGATTTTTAGTGCAATCCCTTTTTTAGTGAAATCCCTATCGAAATCTCCAGGGCAGATTAGATATATCTTTTAGACGACCTATCTTTTAACGAATATCTAACTATATAAATAGTTAATATTGCATATACACGTCTTTCTTCCATAACGTAAACCAACTATTCGTATCTTAAATTCAATCGGATTCTAAAAAAATTTTTTAGATGCTGAAATATTCACAAAAAGAAAATTGAGTTATAGCCATTATTCCATTATTTATATATATATTCCATAAACTTAGTTTGATTTCACTCTTGTAAATAATAATAATCCATTTTTTTCTGAATCTCATTTTTTTTTTATTCTCTTCCTTATCATTATCCCACTTGGATACAATCAATCTAAATGGACAAATTCATTAGTCTGAATCATTGCATAGAAATATAAGTCTTTGTTTTCTTGTAAGTTATTTTATTATTATTATTATTATTTTTTAATTTATTAATATTTTATTATTAGTCAATCTATTGAATTGAATAAAACCGAGTGAAATAGAAATAGCTCTATCTCTATAGAAAAAACCCCTTTTTTTAATCACATGTTGGAAACAACTCTTATTCAGATTATGACGCCTAAAATTGGATTGGAATTGAATGAACAAAATAATCAAGCCAAAAAAAAAATTGATTGGACGAAGGTATAAATGATTCAAACGAATTCTAGGAAAAAGATCGTTTAGGACAAAACTTTTTTAGATTTCTTTCCTTTTTGTTTTTACTATTCCTTTAGATCGTTATAAACTTTTTTTCTATTTATGTGTATATTTATGTTCACTAAGTATAAGTAGATTATCTTGAACAAGAATAGATTGCCTTAGACTATAAGATAAAAAAGTCTATTTCAAAACAAAATTCGTTAATGATGCCCCTCAATGGATTCGCCTATATAAGCCGCAGCTAAAGTTGCAAAAATAAGAGCTTGAATACCACTTGTAAATAACCCAAGGAACATGACAGGTATAGGAACCACTGAAGGTACTAAAGAAACAAGAACAACAACTACTAATTCATCCGCTAATATATTTCCGAAAAGTCGAAAGCTAAGTGATAAGGGTTTTGTGAAATCTTCTAAAATGTTAATGGGTAAAAGAATTGGAGTTGGTTGAATGTATTTACTGAAATAACCTAATCCTTTTTTGCTAAGGCCCGCATAAAAATAGGCTATTGACGTAAGTAAAGCTAAAGCAACGGTAGTATTTATATCATTCGTAGGTGCAGCTAACTCCCCATGAGGTAACTCTATAATCTTCCAAGGTAAAAGTGCACCCGCCCAATTAGAAACAAAAATAAATAGAAACATCGTTCCAATAAAGGGGACCCATGGGCCGTATTCCTCTCCGATCTGAGTTTGGCTCACATCTCGAATGAATTCAAGGACATATTCGAAGAAATTCTGACCGCCAGTTGGAATGGTTTGGGGGTTCCGAACAGTTACAATGGCTGAACCTAATAAGATAGCAATTACAACCCAAGAAGTAATAAGTACTTGGGCGTGTACTTGGAAACCTCCTATTTTCCAATAGAAATGCTGGCCTACTTCCACACCAGATATATCATATAACCCTTTTAGGATGTTGATGGAACATGATAGAACATTCATACTACCCCCTGAAAGAAAACTTTAAAAGGAATTATTTTGATTCAACCATCGTTTTTTTTTATTTGCCTACTAAAATTGTATATTTTAAATACCAACAAATCACATAATAGAGCTAGTTATTTTTATCTCTTTTGGACGATTGACAAATAGTAACCGATTATATATCCATAAATATATGGAGTTCACAAAATAATTTCTTTATCTTAATCTTATTATTAATCTATCTTATTATTAATCAGGAATTTCGTATATAGCTAGAACGACCCTCACAAATTGCAAATACTAATTTATTAAGAATTAATCGGATTGAAGCTATAGCGTCATCATTCGCTGGAATCGAAATATCTGCGAGATCCGGGTCACAGTTTGTATCAATTAAACAAATGGTTGGAATTCCCAAAGTGATACATTCCCGAAGAGCCGTATATTCTTCTTGCTGATCAACGAGTATTACAATATCGGGTAACCCTGTCATATATTTAATCCCACCCAGATATGTTTGCAAGTGAGCTAACTGTCTCTTCAATCGAGTCCCATCTCCTTTTGGAAGACGGTTGAGTCTACCGGTCTTTTGTTCCATTCTCAAGTCCCTGAACTTTTGAAGTCTAGTTTCTGTAGTAGACCAATTCGTTAAAATACCGCCGAGCCATTTTTTATTAACATAATGACACCGAGCCCTTATTGCAGCCCGGGCTACTGAATCCGCTGCTTTATTTTTGGTACCAACAATTAAGAATTGTTTTCTCTTGCTTGCTGCATCAAAAACTAAATCACAAGCTTCTGATAAAAAACGAGCAGTTCTAGTAAGATTTGTAATATGAATACCTTTACGTTTTGCAGAGATATAAGGGGCCATTCTTGGGTTCCATTTTCTAGTACCATGACCAAAATGAACTCCCGCTTTCATCATCTCTTCTAAATTAATGTTCCAATATCTTTTTATCATTTCTACCCACACTTCCTCTCTCTCTCTTTCTTTTTCAAACAAAGAAAAAGAGAGAGGGGGTACCCTGAAATAAATAATTGTTCCGATGGAACCTTATCTTTTCCCGGAGATTGGATGTTGATATACGATCCAAGCAATTAATTTCATTCTATTCCTTATTTTCTTTATTACTATTAATAAATCACATGGAACAAATCACAGGACCACGATTAATTAAAATAAAATAAAAGGATGAATCCGCTCTTAGGAATCATTAAATCCTAGAAATGCTTATTCTGATGTATCATAGAAATTTCTTGAAATGCAAGAATCAAATAACTCTCTCTGGTGGAATAAAAAATCTCTATCTCTAAATTCCCCCTCGAATAAATTCTTCTTTTTGCTGTTCAAAGGCATCTTTTTCTGTTTCCTTGAGCCTTGCACGAATCTTTTGAATCCGGTACCGACGGGTATCATACCGCCTAGAACAACGTTTTCTTTTAGGCCTTTCAACCAATCGATACGACCGCGGAGAGCAGCTTTTGCTAAAACGCGAGCAGTTTCTTGAAAACTCGCCTCGGATATGAAACTTTGAGTATTCAGAGATGCTCGCGTTATTCCCAATAATATGGGTCGGTAACAGATGGCTTCTTCCAAAGCGCGTCCCGTTCGTTCTGCTCGAAACAATCCAATTAGTTCTCCGGGTGAAAAAACATTAGACATTCCGTCTTCTGAAACCAATACTTTTGATGTTATTTGCCGTACAATAATTTCTATATGCCTATTATGGATCTGCACCCCTTGAGATCGATAAACTTTTTGGATCTTATTAACCAAAGAGATACGACTTTGCACGATAGTTAACTCAGCACCAATCAAGAATCGCCAAGGAATTCCAAAAATTCTTGTTATACACTCGTTCCAACCCTCAACTCTCTTTTCTAGGTTTATCGATATTGAATCAATTGAACGTACTTCTAACACTTGTTCCACTTTTGGAAGACCCTGCGTTATATCACCAGATCGCGATTTTTCATATATAAATGTAACTAATGTAGCTCCTTCGTAAAGGATTTCTCCATAATGGCCATGAACGGTTGCTCCTGGCGTGGCCAAATAAGGCTGAGCCGATCTTATTACTACAGAGTCAATGTGAACAATTATAACTTGACCCGATTTTAGATGTGGTCCGCTTTTGGCAATACATACATTTTCACAAATAAATTGTCCCAGTCTAATTATTGTGAAGAAAGATTCACAATCATTAGGATGATAATTATGATGGAGAAAATACCAATTCAAAGTGAATGGATTCAAAACACTCTTACTGCATGGATCGGGATTAACAATTCTCCCGGTTTCATCCATTAAATAATATTTAAGTACTTGAAAAGTCTCTTTTAAATTGTCAAGTTTCAAATATTTAGTTATGGAGATCTGATTATGAGTTATTAAATTGAAATGGTTTAATAAATCAAAATTTGCAATTTGAAGGGCTGTTCCTAATGGGCCCAACGAATTTTGAATTGAAATTATAGGATCTCTTTTAATTGATTCTTTTATTACATTGTGATCTTTTACATGATTGAATGCATCCATTCGAAAACAATTAGATGATGACAAAATTAGCAAAAATTGACATTCCTTATTTCTATTCAATAACGTACTAATAGTTCCGTGATTTTGTTTAAGTGATTGTTGAATCCGTGCTTTGGAATAACTGGGATAAAATGGATTAATATTGGTGGGATCTGATCCATTATTAGAGATCGGTCCGAAACCTGATGGATCATCCCTTTTTCTAGTTCTACTCCTGATATATGAAATTTTGGATTTCAATAGATTGATTCTTAGGAAATCACGAATCAGACCATTTGTGCTTACTTCAACAAAAGAAGCGCGGGCCTCCTCGATAGAAGAACTTTTTTTGTCTTGATCCCAATTCAAGACTAAACAAGTACGAATTAATTGAATACTTGTGTCAGAAATTCCCCGAATTGGTTTACTATTTCCATAAAGGATATAATTGACAACTTGAAGTTTCAGATTATCCTTTTCCTGCAATAGATCCGCGGTGAAAAGTGTTTCTAAATTGATACCGTTCGCTATCTCATATATGATTACTGGTCGAACCAAAACAAAATACTTTTTTTTGGTAGGTGTGATTCGTTGGATATAGATCCAATTTTTCACTTTTTTTGATTCCTTAGAATGTGTTTTTACCGTTCCTGGTGGTATCAAGATACCACTATGTCGAGATATCTTATCTGTTTCTCCCGGAAAATGGATATCTCCCGAAAAGATTTTAAGTTCGATTTTTTTTTTTTTTCTCTCCACTCGGACCAATCCGCCCCCTCGACTTCTTGTATTTAAAGAGATTTGTGTATCTACTCCAACGATACTATTATTCCGTACCATTAGGGAAGAAGATTCGGGTAAAATATACACTTCCTCGGGAATGAAAAAAAAGCGATCTACTTGCATTTGGTATTTTGGCTTAAATTCTTTGACTCCCCGATACTCAATCAAATCTTCTTTTTTGACAATTGAATGCACCCCTATAGCCCCATATTTAGTAATTCCTGAACTCTTTCTTTGGTATTGGGGATCGTCGAAATAAGAAAAAACACTATTTCTACGGAAAATACCATTTATAGGTATTTCAATCGAGATAGTGGAGTAGGTCATTTGCTCTTTCTCTCGTTCTTGAATTGATTGAAATGGAATAATGAATTTATTTCTTCGCCTCTTTGCCAATAAATCAGAATTATCGTAGAGAATAGGAGTATATATGAGATTACAATGACCAGTACATATGATTCGATTAAGTCCTGAATAATCCGGAATCCTACTTTCTTTTTTAGCCACTAAATCTGAACTAAAGAATTGGTGTTTAACGTGATAATTTTTTAGGGGATCATTATTTAGGGAAAGACTAGAGCTCTCTCTTCTTTTGACAGAATGAAGGTTCATTTGGTCTTGATCTTTGTGTAGTGAAAAAGCAACTATACTGGATCTGCACGAACATCCTGATAATATCCACAAATGGCTTGTTTTTGGTAAGAGATGGACATTACTATATGTAAATTCGGGCGCATGGTATACATGAGCACTCCAGTGCATTTCCCCTTCTGAATCGGAATAAATATGTTTTCGAACCTTCTCTTTAAAATTCAAAGTGTATGTTCCCGTCCGAATTTCAGCAATCACTTGTTCTGATTCTACATATTGATCATTTTGAACTAAAAGGAAACTTTTTTGTGGAATAGGCACATTATGTATAATATCTTGACTCTCAATAGTTACATACAAGTCTATATAACATAGAAAAGCAGGATGTCCATGCCGTGTACGTATGGGATGAACCAAATCGTCATTAAATTTTATTTTTCCATTAGAGGGGGCTCGTACATGTTCTGCAGTACCCCCTGTGAATACTCCGCCGGTATGAAACGTTCTTAATGTTAGTTGAGTACCTGGCTCCCCAATGGATTGACCCGCAATAATACCTACGGCTTCTCCCAATTCTACTAGATCGCCATGAGTAGGACTCCGTCCATAACATAATCGACAGATCCAAGACGTACTCCTACAAGTAAAGGGAGTTCGAATAGATATTGTTTGTGTTCGAAAGGTTATGAATCGATTGGCAAGTCCAATCCCAATATCTTGATTTCGAATGGCAATACATCGTAGACCCATATATATATTGTCTGCTAATACACGACCAATTAATGTTTGAATAAAAATTCTTTCCGACATCATCCCATTTCGAGGACTCACAGGAATCCCTCGAGGAGTGCCACAATCTGTTCTACGTACAACAATGTGTTGAACTACTTCAACAAGTCTACGTGTAAGATATCCAGCATCTGATGTTCGTACAGCAGTATCGACAACCCCTTTTCGGGCTCCATAACAAGAAATAATATATTCTGTTAAAGACAGTCCTTCGCGTAAATTGCTTTGAATGGGTAAATCAATCATTTGTCCTTGTGGATCCGACATTAATCCTCTCATACCAACTAATTGGTGTACTTGAGATGCATTTCCCCTAGCTCCCGAAAAAGACATTATATGGACTGGATTAAAGGGTTCCGTCATCCTAAAATTAAGATTCATTTCTTGTCGCAAATATTCACTTGTAGCATACCATATCTCACTAGATTGGCGTAATTTTTCTACTGCGTGTACATTTCCATAATGATAGTGTTTTTCCAAAATCAAACTTTGTTGTTCAGCATCTTGGACTAGCCATCCCTTAGAAGGTATTGTTAAAAGATCATCAATTCCTAATGAAATGGATGTAGCAGTGGCTTGCTGGAAACCCAGAGTCTTTACTTGATCCAGGATGTGTGATGTATATGCCATTCCAAAATGATCTATTAATCTGCTAATAAGGCGTTTAATGGCAGTTCCATCTATCACTTTATTGTGAAAGACCAGATTGGCCCGCTCGGCCATAAGTACCTCCATATTCCGCTTAGTAGGGTTCGACAATGGGTTTGAGTCAATGATTGGAAACTTCCTTTTCTAGATCTTGATTCGCATAGAAATTCAGAATTCATGCCGGTGTCATAGAATTACTTAGCTTAGATCTCTATAATTTAATTAGATACCATCTGAGGAGGCTTGGCAAAACCCTTGTATAGCTTCTTCAATTTCGCGATAAAGAGAAATATGACCAACAGTAGTTCGAATGTATATACAAAGAATTTCTTTTTTTATATTTCTTACTATTAGATAGTGTTCATAAATCTCATGATAGGTACCCACGGATTCATAGTGAACTTCGATGGGAGCTTCTCTTGAAGCAATAGTGCGTTGATCTAGTTGCCATCGGAGCCACAAAGCACTATCTAAATTTATTCTTTTCTGCCGATAAGCTCCAATTGCACCATAGGAATTATAAAAAAAAGGTTCTTTTGTATATTTTTCGT